TTATTTTCTTTAGTATCTTCTTTATTAGTTCTAGTTCCCTCTCATTCAGTCCTGTGAAAAAGAGAGAATTTCCTATTTTCTTAAATAAAAAGAAAAAGGAGAATGGAAATGAAAGTTTCTTTTTGGCATCTATTCTATATCGCACTGTCCCAACAAAAATATAGAGTGCAAAATATTTGGTACATCAAATCATGATCTGGTAGATATACGTATAAATATACTTATATACATAGAAAGGAATCTGTAATCAAAGAGAAATGGTGTAAATGCCTTTTTTGTTGTGACTTGCAATAAACCCTTCTATGAAGAGTAAGGGAATAATTATTTATTCCTATATATCGAAAATCTAGGAACAAGGAGATTAAATCGGAAATATCAACAAATTCTTGCGAAGTCAAAAAATGAAATAAAAAAAGATCAACCGTTCAAATTTAATCTCTATCGAATTTGAATATCAGAATAGCGGATACAGTCATAATTCAATAGGTCAGGTCCACTTACTTTTTGTTTTGTTGATTTCTATTCTTTCCAATGGATTTTATTGGTAGAATGGAAAATAGGAATTTGCGGTTTCATCATTCAATTTCATCATTCAAGAGGTAACTTATCATTATTCATAATAATTCAAATTTAATTTATTGAACTTTTATACTTATAAAAATACTCTCTTAAATAATGTATTCTCCCGTTTTTATTCCAAGTATTCAAAATATCTTTATTCTTCCGACCGGAGTTTTATGGAAGCCCCTTATCGGATTTGAACCGATGACTTACGCCTTACCATGGCGTTACTCTACCGCTGAGTTAAAAGGGCTTATTTGATTGAATTCTTGAATGGGTTACTATGTGGATACAATATATATATATCCATATCCAATCTCTATGTATATAGAATATTATATATATTATTCCAATATATATACAGTATATATATATATATACATATATACATATGGTAGACTCATACTTGCTAGTGGGTTTTTATTCAATAAAAAAATTGATTTACCCAGCAAGTCTAAGGTAAAATGTAATGAATTGTTTCAAGACCGAACCTAATTCCGTTTCTTTCATTGAATGAATTTATTTCCATCACAATAAAGTTCACTTACACGTACACCTACCAATTCGGCATAAATTTCAAGGTATTTCATCAAGTCCTGTGATCAATAAATTATCTAAAATGCTTTGAATTTTTTTAGGGGACAAGACAGGTAGAATTTTTTCATCACGCTTACTGTTTGTTAATTCCCTTCTTTTATTGTGAGATATTCTTATCTCATCTTAACAAAAAATGAATCAATGAATGGAAGAATGAAAGCGAAAAAAGTGGAACTTAACCCCTTTTTTTTGGACCAGGGACTCCCCGAAAACCCTAGACTTTGTTACTTTAGTATTAGAGTATTAGTATTATTTACACTTTTTTATATTAGACGAAATAAATATAGATTTCGATACTAGATTTAGATTTTTTTATATATCTATATTTTTATTTTATATATAGATATAGAGATAGAGTAGAGAATGCCCATTCTAATGAGATTCATGAATATGAATGACGAATCAACAAGTTATCCGCAATTAGGAAAAGCGGAAAGATTCCTCGGATCTAATCATACATTGACAATTTAAAAAAACTATTGATACTATGATCATAGTATCATGACGGTTAGACAAATGGGCCCCCATCGTCTAGCGGTTCAGGACATCTCTCTTTCAAGGAGGCGGCGGGGATTCGATTTCCCCTGGGGGTGGGGGACTAGGAAAGGAAGTTGATCACGAATTCCAAATAGTCTTACAAGCGATTCCTCCTGGGTCGATGCCCGAGCGGTTAATGGGGACGGACTGTAAATTCGTTGGCAATATGTCTACGCTGGTTCAAATCCAGCTCGGCCCAAAAATTCCCCAATCTGCCACGTATAATCCCCGCGCCCCTTAAAAATTTTCGATACGGAGATAAACAATCCAAATTTCTGCTAGATCCCTTATTTCTCTGGGATTGTAGTTCAATTGGTCAGAGCACCGCCCTGTCAAGGCGGAAGCTGCGGGTTCGAGCCCCGTCAGTCCCGACGGATCCACTAAATACATCAATCAATTCGAAAGGGGGCCAGGGGCAGAATTGCATTCCCCCCAAAAGAAAGATCCCTTTTGATTTTCTTTGTGGTAGGAGATGGGCGGATTGGATTAATATAATTTTTGGTAGCATTATAGTAAGCATTCCAAGAAATGCCGGATCTTTTTTTTCGATTGTTCCCGATCCGTGGAATAGAATACTATATTCTTTTTTTGGAGAGGGGCACACATACACAAATGGAATTCACAATAAAAAATGAATTTAACAAGATTCCCCTAAGAGAAAGAGAATTAGAAGACTTTTCTAGATTAAACAATTTCTCTTTATGGCCCTGGTTTTATATAACCTCAATTACTAATTAAAAAATGGATTGCATTCAAATTGCACGCTGAGCCTTTGATATATACCCAGTACTAATAATCTACGGAAGGGGGTAAAGGGCAGAGATCCTCTTAGCAATTTTAGTTTCTTTCTTGTTTTGATTTGGAACTATGTGACTAATGGAAGTGGAAGGGCAATCTGATGATACTTCATGAGATCATTGTACATAGAGTAGTTATAGAAAAAAAGAGCGGAAACAGACGATAAATAAAGGAATTGGGGATTGGGTCCGGAATACAAGCTGGGTTCGGTATGGATAAAAAAACTTCCTATGTTATACTATTCCATTTTCGACGAGAAATTGATTTGACAGCTCAGATATTGTTATTCATGATATTCATCCGATTCAAAACCAGCGAGATTAAGATTAAGAGGGAATAAATTCATTGAATTTACAAGTGAAAAGTTTATCATCTCTATGGGACTAAATCCCGAGTTATTGCGAAGTAAAAAAAGATTAGATTATGGAAGTAAATATTCTTGCATTTGTTGCTACTGCACTATTCATTCTAGTTCCTACCGCCTTTCTACTTATCATTTATGTAAAAACAATCAGTCAAAATGATTAATTAATTAATCATTAATTTGAAATTTCAATTAAACTTTACTTCTGAGTTCTTATCAAAAATTGACGAAATAAAATGAAAAGGATTGCAATTTTTGCGTCTTAAATGAAACTTAAATGAAATAAGCGGACTATAATCCGCAGTATTCTAATAGATAGATCGTATGGTCGAAAGAAATAGATGAATCTTTCGACCATATGATCTATTGGTATTATTGTAGTGTATAAAGTTGTACTCTAGAATATTGTACTCTAGAATAAAGGTAGAGGCTAAATCTAGATTAATATACTTAATATACAATATTATATATGTATGTATTATATATGTATGTGGATATCAATTCCATATATGGAATTGACATAGCACCGAATTCGATTTATTTGCTACACCTATTTGTATTTGTTTCCATCAATCTGAAATACTAGTTTTACTCTTATTCTTATGTCTTAGGGTTCTAATTACTAGTTACTAGATTTTTTCTGATGTTCAATAAAAATCTCGGTATCTATCAAAAGAAATAAATCAATAAAGGAAAAACGATAGGTATTTCTATTAATAAAAAAAAATTATTAGTAAAAATTCCGAAGAAGTAGTTGATTGAACCATCAACAGGAGTTTCATGGGCACTTCTCGTAGTTCGAAAAGGAAGAGTAAACCTTCTGTTAACGCCTAGAACCATGATATGAAATGTGAGTCGATAAAGCCTAAATAAAATTTCTAAAATTAGAAAGCAGTCGGTAAATGTGCGATATGCCACTCGCCTGAGGGAAGATCCTCCTCTCTATATTAGCTCGTTAGACAACCGCTATGTTTATACACTTTCTCATAGAAAGTGCGTATACACTTAACAAAACGACTTCTTCTTTGACTTCTTTGAACAGTAAACCGGGAAACAAATAAAATAATAATAAAAAGGTCGGGTCTTCCTTAGTATCCATCTAGAAGCCTGGTAAGAGCTCCTCGATTGAAATAAAAAATTTAGGAAAAATTGGATTGGACTAAATTTCCTATCATTTAGATCCCTTTCGAAATACAAAGATAGGAGAAATATCTCTTTAATTGAAGAGTATGATTCATATAATACATTACTTCATCCGAATCCAATGGAATTCAAAATGAAGATCTTTTTATTTTCGTTTGAAATAGTTAAAAACCCGTTGCAGAACGATCTATAAAACAGTTGATACAGTTTGATTCCCCAACTCAATTAGTAATACCCCTAGAGTCCACTTCTTCCCCACACTACGAGCGAAAGGGAAAATGTAAAGACTACCATTAAAGCAGCCCAAGCGAGACTTACTATATCCATGTGAATTATGTCCCCTTATTTCTATAACTATGAAGGAGTTATTCCATCATTCCTCACTAATAATAGTATAGTGGAAGCGGGGGCGCAGAGTCAAAAGGGGATTCTGATCGAACACTATTGATAAAGCAATTCACTAAATCCACTTATTTTTTATATTCTAAAATTTTTTTTATTATAAATATAAATTCCTATATGATGATTTGCAATCAGGAAAAATGAAGCATAAGCAAAATACATAGTAACATCTCGGGGAAATCCTCCTAATGGAACGCATAGGAATAATAAGTTTTGTTGATCCTCATAAGTAAAACAAAATAAGTAAAAAAAGCGGATAATCCTTATCTAAAATCCCATTTGATAGAATTCGTACCCTTTCTATTTTTCTCTGTGAAAGAATAGGCAGACTGTAGAAGTATATTCTTGATTAGGGGTTGCCGAAAAGAAATAGTTTCTCTTTTTCTTTTGCCCTTTACTAGAATTGAAATTCAAAGTGAATTATCCATCCAATCGAATATTGATTGGATACCTGAGGACTGAGAAGTTTTTGGGAGTCCGTCGTATATGTCGTATATGTATATAAAGTATCTTCTGTCCCCCCACCACTATTGGAATTGAATTATATTTCCTATCCAGGCTCTCCAATCTAATTGGAGGTCCAGCCATTCGGCACTAG